AAACAATTTGAAAGAACCGAGTCGACCACTAGAACTCCTAGTCTTAGAGCCAGAAAAAGATAGGTTTACTCTTTCTTCACTTGAATTCAAATCCCCATCCGAACTCAAAAGCGGATTGGTCTTTTGTTGGAAAAATCCAAGAATCCGAAGTGAATTCTCGTGTCGTAAGAAAAAAAATAATAATCTGGGAAGAATAAATTTTTTTATTGAACGTGTTGATTCATATTTATTTTGACTACTTTCTCATATTTTATCATATTCTATTCATTCATTTTTATTCGACCTTCCCGGAGTTCATTCTCCGGGCAACTCCGTTTAACCGGTGGATTCCTTCCAACTTACTTCTTTTATGATCTCATTGGAAATCATATAAAGACAATTCCTATTTGAGATAGCTATTTGTGCAAGTATTTTACGATTAAGAATCAACTGTCTCTTGTACAGATCATTTATTAACCTACTATAACTATAGCATACCCCCTTTTCACGAATTGCTGCATTTATTCGAGTGATCCACAAACGACGAAAATTTATTTTTTGCTTATCCCTATCGCGATGAGCCGAAACCAAAGCTCTTATTTTTTGTTGAGTAATAGTTCGAGTAAGTCTTGAATGAGCCCCCCGAAAGCTTGATGCAAATAAACGAATTTTTGTTCTACGTCTCCGAGCGATATATCCCCGTCTAATTCTGGTCATTGAATAAATGAAACTTTAACGAATAACTAATAGATTTCCTTTCTTTCAGTTATTCTTTTGGCCCTTTCCTAGTATATTAATAACAAAACGGATTTTTCCAATGTATAAACTAAAAATTCCAATGGCTTTGGCTACTATAACCTTCCCAACCACGATTTTTTCTAGGCATTTCACCTCGAAATACGATATACTAGGTATTAAAAAAAAAATAGCATGATAAATAAATAGTGGATTCCATCGTTTCTATGGTTACTTCTTAAACGGTGAGGTCTTTTCTATACACCGGAGCCTTTACTTCATTTAATCAATGTTATTGCTAACTTGTATAGTTCACATTCTTTGGCTCTACCCATAAATTATCCAGTAATAGGTCTTTCACAACGAGCTCTACCTATACAGTAACGGTATTTAATTATGAAAGTTGGCTGGGTAGCTGACCCTGTTAGTCCGTTCTTGCAAGAGGGGTCTATGTTAACTAAGATTTCCTCCGCTTAATGGATAACCATTTGCTACCAATGGAGAATTGCTTCTCATCTTGAATTGAGGTGAGTGGTTTTACACCAATAGAAACCATAAATTTCATACAAAATAAAAGGAATATGATCAATTTTATTATCTTTTTAGATAATAAAAAAGAAATGTAGTTCATTTTTCCGTTCTATCCTATTTGATCATTTATATTTGAACATTGTTCTCTTTCCTTTGTTCTAGTTCATGATCTGAACGAGTCGCACATACACCCTAGTACATGTTCCTCGACGCTGAGGGCATCCCCGAAGTGCGGGGGATTTTGTGACATTTCTAATTGGCTGTCTTGTATTTCTAATAAGTTGTTTAATCGTTGGCATGTTGAATCATATACATAATGGGCTGGTTTAGATCGATCCTAACCGTATGATTATGAATTACTTTTATTCAATAGAATAGGAAATAAAAATCATTCATCATAGAATATTAAAATGAAACTCGGCAGGGTTAATTTTAAATTACGAATTGACGAGAAATCCAGGCTATTGTCATTCAACCGCTACAAGATCAACAATTCCATAAGCTTGGGCCTCTGTTGCTGACATAAAAACATCTCTTTCCATGTCTTCGGATACAACCCATAAGGGTTTGCCCGTTCTTTGTACATAAACCCTTGTCAGGGTTTCACGTAGTTTCAGCAGTTCTCCCACTTCCAGGATGAATTCTCCCGTTGCTACTTCAGAAAAAGAACCAGCAGGTTGATGGATCATTACCCTGATGATATAAGATAATAAAAGGTTTCTCTAGATGAGGGGAAGATAAAAGAAAGATAAAAGAATAACAAGAAAAAAAAAGATAGAATCGAACAACCGTACGGGCATTATCCATTGCATACGGCTCTACAATAACATTGACCCTTACCTTCAAAAAAAATAGGATCGATCATACCCCGATAGGTAAATGATCAACTTACCACCCTTCCTTTCGGAGGAATTCAAAAATACTATGATGGCTCCGTTGCTTTATATATTTATTATATTTTTTGTCTGTGATTTGTCTGTCATTCAGCAATCCCAAAGTTGCTTTTTTGTTTGATCAAATAAACCAAGGAAAAAAGAATCTTTTTTTTTTCGCTCTATACTCTCTAGAAGACTATAAATATTCTTAAGAGACCTCTGGTGTGAAAAAAAGTTTGTGACGCTGAACTGGACTTCCGATAATAAAATAGGAAATACCTTTTTCTCATATTACTCTCTCGATACATAATCTAATGTTTCGAAAACAAAATTTATTATATCGAATTCAAAGTGCCATGCTATTATTACTTAATATTCAT